CGAAATGTAAGTTTTCTTCTTCCGCGTGTAGAAAAGGAATAAATAAATTAATTAAATTTCGAGAGGCCTCATGAAGCGCCTCTTTAGGAGTTAAACTCCCGTTTGTCCAGATTTCAAGAAAAAGTATCTCTTCTTTTTCATTTCCATTCTCATAAGAATGAATACTATGATTTGCATTTCGAACAGGCATGAATACAGCATCGATAGGATGACTTTCTTCGTGAAAGTTTTTGGGTGTTTTTATATGATATCCTCGATTTCTCTCGATTTGTAATCCAATACAAAAACGAATTGGTTCTGTTAGTGTAGCTATATGCTGTGTGTTATCAATGATTTCCACAGAAGTTGGTAAGATAATATCTTGAGCAGTTACACATCCAGGTCCCTGGAAACAAATGGACGCGTTGCTAGTTCCATACAGATTACTTCGCAATACAATTTCTTTCAAATTCATTAAAATCTCATGTACTGATTCTTGAATACCCACTATCGTAGAATATTCATGTGGTATTTTTTCAAATTTTGCTCGGGTGATGCATGTTCCTTCTATTTCCCCCAGCAAAGCTCTTCGTATTGCAATGCCTATTGTATCGGCTTGTCCTTTCTTAAGTGGAGACAGAATAAAGCGTCCATAATAAAGACGCTTACTATCTGCTCTTGATTCAACACACTTCCACCGTAGTGTCCGAGTAGATACTCTTACTTTCTCTCGAACCATATTAATATTATTTGATCAGATCATTGAATTGTTTATTTCTCTTGAAATCTATTTCATTTTTATTTCTATACACGTCTTTTCTTAGGGGGCCTACATCCATTATGGGGCATAGGGGTTACATCACGTACGAAACTTAATGGTATACCACTTCTTCGAATAGCTCGTAATGCTGCATCCCTACCGAGACCGGGACCTTTGATCATCACTTCTGCTCGTTGCATACCTTGATCTATGACTGTACGAATAGCCTTTCCTGCTGCGGTTTGAGCAGCAAATGGAGTCCCTCTTCTTGTACCTTTGAATCCACAAGTACCGGCGGAGGCCCAAGAGATTACCCGACCTCGGACATCTGTAATAGTCACAATGGTATTGTTGAAACTTGCTTGAACATGAATAACGCCCTTTGGTATTCGGCGTATATTCTTACGTGACCCAATCCGGGCATTTCTCCGTGAACCAGTTCTTCGTATAGATTTTGCCATACTTTACTTTATCATCTTATAACGAGAAATTCGAGGTATATGGATATATCCATTTCATGTCAAAACAGATCCTATTTTTGTATTGGTTACTTTATGTTATAGAGTCCATTTTCAAAAGATTATCCTTGTCTTTGTTTATGTCTCGGATTGGAACAAATTACTATAATTCGTCCTCTCCTACGGATCAATCGACATTTATCACAAATTTTACGAACGGAGGCTCTTATTTTCATAGTTGTCATTCCTAAACTGAATTCTGAGTATACTTATTGGAAGAAAATCAATTTCTTGAAATTTGAAACCCCAACCGCGAATTGTATTCTCATCAAAGAAATGCTGATGGTTAAAAAAAAAGCACCTAATCATTCGAATCCTTGTTATTATGAATTAGGAATCCATTTTTTGTTCTTTTCGTTTTAGTTAAAAACCTCTCGAAATATCAAATAATGTTAAGAGTAATTAACACGTCTTTTTTTCTTTTGACAAAGAGTCAATTCTATTTTTGCGACAATTCAGATATAAGAAGGATTACCATATATAACACAAAATTTCTCCCCCAATTCCTTCCAGTCGAGCCTCTCGGTCTGTCATTATCCCTTGAGAAGTAGAAAGAATTACAATTCCCATCCCGCCTAAAAGTCTAGGAATTCGTTGATAGTTAGAATAGATTCGTAGACCAGGCCTACTGATCCGTTTTAAATTTAAAATAGTTGGATACATTCCTTTTCTATTCCTTCTATGTCGTAGGGTTAGAACCAAAAAATATTTGTTGTTTTCCTGATGTTTTCTCACGTTTTCAAGAAACCCCTCTCGTAAAAGCATTTTTACAACGTTTTCCGTGATGTTAGTAGATTCTATTTGAACCATCCCTTTTCTATTCATGTCAGCATTTCGTATAGAGGTTATTACGTCAGCAATAGTGTCTCTACCCATGATAAATTTTAATTTTTGTTGCCTCCACGTTTTTGATCTAATCAACATGCTTTTTTTTACTTTTTATGTAATAAAAAAAATATTCAATAACAATAAGAATGTTTAAAAATGTTTAATATTATATTATTAAATAATATAAACAATAAAATACTTCAAATTATTTTATTGAATTTTCAAATATTTGAAATAAATAAAGAGATACGCGTCAGATAAAATTTGATTCACTAAATTTAAGTTATCTATTTCATTCAATAACTAAGTAGACGAGTAGGACTCTACTCTATTAAGTTGGATGTGATACTATAGTACTTCAGGTGATAATGAAATTATTTTAGTGAAATTTAACTGTCTCAATTCTCGGGCAATCGCGCCGAAAACTCGAGTTCCTTTTGGATTTCCTTCTTGATCAATAACAACTGCTGCATTGTCATCATATCGTATTATCATGCCGTTGTTGCGTTTAAGTTCTTTACAAGTACGAACAATTACAGCTCTGATCACTTCTGATCTTTCTAGAGATGGGTTTGGTAATGCATCCGTAATCACAGCGACAATAATGTCGCCAATATGAGCATATTGGCGATTACTAGCTCCTATGATTCGAATACACATCAATTTTCGAGCCCCGCTGTTATCCGCGACATTCAAATAGGTTTGAGCTTGAATCATATCATTTTTGTTTTGAATCTGTTCTTTCAATGCAAAGAGAAAGTCGAAGTAAAAAAAAAAGAAATATTCTTGTTCAAATTCAAAATAAAAGAAACCCACAATTGTTTTTTTATCTCTAAGACTTTTTTCCGTCGGTCTACCTGTCTAACCTGACATAATAAATTGAGTTCGTATAGGCATTTTGGACGCCGCTATTGAAATAGCCTTTCTGGCTATATTTTCTCCAACTTCACCCATTTCATAAAGTATTCTACCTGGTTTAACGACAGCTACCCAATATTCGGGGGATCCCTTCCCTGAACCCATACGTGTTTCCGTAGGTCTTAACGTAACAGGTTTGTCCGGAAATATACATACCCAGATTTTTCCACCACGGCGCACATTTCGGGTCATTGCCCGCCGACCTGCTTCTATTTGTCTAGATGTAATCCAAGCGGGCTCAAGCGCCTGAAGAGCATATTTACCGAAAGAAATACGGCTTCCTCGAGAAGATATCCCTTTCATTCTTCCTCTATGTTGTTTACGAAATCTGGTTCTTTTGGGGTTATAGTGGATGGTTCTTTCTCAATACCATCTCTACTACAGAAACGGACATGAGAGTTTCTCCTCATCCGGCTCCTCGCGAACGAAACGATTCCAATTTTCGAATTTTCGTAAAATATACTGAATCCTGGATTTTTTAAGATTTCAATTAATCTATTCTAAATTCGAAATTTTGATATCTTGTTTGGATTTAGAAACATTTAAATCAATTTGATTTATGAAGAATGTGTTTTTGTTATTTCTTTTTGCTTTGATTTTTTATTCAAAATTAAAAAGAAAAGAATCGAATGAGATTGAATAGCAGTAATCTACTAAAAAACTTCGCGGGCGAATATTGACTTTTTCAAATCTATTTCAGCTGTAGGATTCGTTCATGCCTTTTGGGAATAAATGAATTGGTTCCTGGTTCGTTTCGCCATCCCACCCAATGAATTATTAAGATTCGTTTTTCAACGGAATCCCCCGTATTCGTGGGTTCTTTCGTTCCCATTGCTTCTCAATTCATGGTTAGGTTTGAATTCTACAACGGAGCCCCCGCAGAAGATTTTTTCTTGAGTCAATCTTCTCAGTCTTTATTGGCTCGAGGCTCTTGATTATTTTTTATTTTTATATGAACGAACTGATTCGCCCATAACTAGATCAATCCGTATTGATGCTTTATTACATTGCCTTATTTGATTTGTGTTTTTCTGAGAAGACTCATAAACCTTACATACATATTGGAATTATATATCATTCAATTTTTTTTCTAGCTTTCTATCAACCTTCCTTTTATCTGTATACTTTATTTTCTATCACAATTCGATTGGTTTTCTTTTCTATGCAATACAAGAAATCTTGCAGTTGCTACAAGTATATGATCAATATATCATATTTTGACTGCTTTTTGGTATCCAGATAATGCAAAGCGATGAGTTGGTTATTAGTTCTATAGTAATGAGTTCATAGTAAGGGTCGGTTCCTTTTTTTAATCCTATCTTCTCAAAAAAACTAACGAGTCACACACTAAGCATAGCAATTCTATAAAATCATTAATCATTTTTTTATGCAATCCTATAGAAATTAAGAATTGTCATTAAAAAAAAAATTCAGAAATCAAAAAAAGACTGAAAGCAAAGAGTTTGTTGTTTTTTATTTTTTTTGCAATGGATATCGCATAAAGAAGAAAGACAAGTAACGTATTCTTATTAATCCTCTAGAAATATCCAAATTTTTATGCCTAATACCCCATAGATCGTTCGGACTGTATAGAAACAATAATCAATTTTAGCCCGAATGGTTTGTAGAGGAACCCTACCTTCTCTGATCCATTCGACACGTGCTATTTCTTTTCCATCGAGGCGTCCTGCAATTTGGACTTGAATTCCTTTTGTATCCGCCTGTTCAGTTAATTCTATTGCTTTTTTCATTGCTTTTCGAAACGAAACTCGATTCTTTAATTGCCCCGCTATAAATTCTCCAAGAATATTAGGTTGTCCATAAGGGCTTGGAATTCTTGTCACAGTAATGTTGAGTTTTTGGTTCAAACAGTTCAGTTCTTTTTGTATATTCCTCTGCAATTCTTCAACTCTTCGGATTCCACCGTCTAGTAATAACTTAGGGAATCCCATATAGATTATGACTTGAATCAGATCAATTCTTTTTCGAATTTCTAT